TGCCCTAATACGTTACAAAATTTCGCTTTAGCCAATGATCTAATGATTGGCATAATTGGAACAATAATATCAAACTTCGTAATAGTATTATCAATTAGAAATGAATTTTGTAGCATTTGACTACGTATCATTGAAGGCTTTAGCCGCACACCTGAACGATAACCCATAAAGTCAACCGAATGGTTGGATAATTGGTTTATATGAATCCTTCCTGGTTGAGACCACAGGTAAAAATAACATTGACAGAAATTTACAAAAAAAGATTTCCATTTAGTTATCAAAAGAGACGTTCCTTTTGATGCAAGAATCGATTTTCCTTGATACCTAACATAATGCATGAAAGGATCCTTAAATAACCATAGACTGACTTGAAAAGGCCTGGGAAAAACTTCTACAAGATGTTCTATTTTTCTATAGAAATATATTCGTGCAAGAAGGGCTCCAGAAGATGTTGATCGTAAATAAGAAGATTGATTACGGAGAAAGACAAAGATGGATTCGTATTCACATACATGAAAATTATATAGGAAAAAAAACAGTCTTTGATTTGTTTTTGAATTTAAAAAAGCTTTCTTTGAAGTAATAAGACTATTCCAATTATGATACTCGTTAAGAAAGAATCTTAATAAATGCAAAGAAGAAGGATCTTCTATCAAGTAGCGAAGAGTTTGAACCAATATTTCCAGATGGGCTGGGTAAGGTATTAGTATATCTAACACATAATTTAAATGTGAAAATTGGTCTTCTAAGAAAGAAAATATTGAATGAATTGATCGGAAATTATTGGATTTAACTACCCCTTTATTTTTTAGGGAAGATATTAATCTTCGAGAAAATGGAATTTCCATAATGACTGAAAATCCCTCTGACATTACTTGAGAATAAAAATTATTGTTGCGTCCAAAAATTTTATTTTGTTTACAATCATTAGAAAAAAAAATCAAATGGTCCTGTTGATACATTCGAGAAATTAAACGTTTCACAACTAGTAAGCTGAATTTATTCTCATAACTTATATTTTGATTTTGCAACAAAATCGATCTATTTACATGAACAAGTGCATAAATATATTCCTGAAAAATAAGCGGATATAAGAAGTATTGTTGTTGAGACCTATCTAGCTCTAAATAGCTTCGGAATTTCTCCATTTGAAATTCGATTTAAACTAAAGGTAGAGGATTTTAGAGTTTATCAAATGATACATAGTGCGATACAGTCAAAACAAGGTATTATACCAATAGATACCTCGGATCCAGAACTTATCAACGGATTCTCTATCCTCTCTTTGTACATTAAAATACAAAAGCGGGTTATGCTCGTTATAGACTAACAAGATGGTTAGAAATCCTTTATTTTTTCAACTCAATCGCTCTTTTGATTTTGGAAATTTTTTTATCAATATACTGTTTCTTATACACACACATCTCCATTATGGAATGGACAATGGGAATATTTAGGATTCATTAAAAAATCAAGAATCTACTCATAAGAGAAGTCCTTCCCGTACCAGGCACTAATATATTTTTAACGTCTAATTAGATCGGGTAATCATTCAAATCAAGAATGGAAGCTCGTTGCTTTTTCTTTTCCTATAATATAATAAAAATGAAATTAATTGAAGCCATAGGGCTCTATCCATTTATTCATTTGACCCAACTTTAACTTTCAATTGAATTCTTTTTGCTCCCTTCCAATAATTTAACCAAGATTTTATACCAATCTAGGCGGAATAAAAAATTTTCAGAATTCTTAATTGATACGACATGCTATTTTTTCCATTCATTCCCTTTCAGGATCAGTCGTGGTCTTCGAAACTTTACCGATAGTATGGACGAATCCCTCGCTTCATCCAAATGTGTAAAAAATCCCAGCCGCACTTAAAAGCCGAATACTCTACCGTTGAGTTAGCAACCCGAATAGAATCAAAATATGAAATAAAATAGAATTCTAATTTAGAATATTTATAATATATAATCAAAGGGTATGTAGATACAATCAGAATCAAAATAAATAGATCGTCTTATCACGATGAATTATATTTGTTCGGTACGCTGTTGTCAATATAAAAGTTAAAAAAAGAATACAACGGAAAAACACAAGAAATGCAATGGAAATAATAGTCACAAAATAAGGACTTGTGTTGGATTGGCACTACATAGATCCAAAAAATTTATATGGGAACTAAACTAAAACTAAACTTAGGAATAAGAAGCAGAAAAACTATAGCATTTATGCAATCAATAGTGTATTTAGTCAATATAAATATAAGTTGAATACGGAACTTTGAATCCTTGTTTGTTACTGAGTATTATAATTCAAATAAAAACCGCCCGATTGCAAGTAATGCAATAATTTTCTATTTTTTTTAGTTAGTATAAATCAAATAAGGTTTTTCGTTATAGAACATGGAATTCTATAAAAGTAATGATAAATAGATACGACTAGAGCCAGAAAATCAAAAAAAAAAAACATAGTTGGTATAGTACATAGTTGGTATAGTATATAAAAGTAAAAGATATACAAAATTATACCAAATTATATAAGAATCTCCTGATCTCCTGCCTTTTTTTTTTGATTTCCTTAATTTAATATTTAATTGAATTTCGTTTGATTAGAGGAAAGTTCGTTAAAAATCTCTGCCTTCTTTAAAAGATCCTGAACAGTTCCTGTAGGCTGAGCACCTTTTTCAAGGAAATATAGAATAGCGGGAACATTTAAATAAGTTTGATTCTTGATCGGATCATAAAAACCTACTCTCCGAAGATCTCTTCCTTCTCTTCGGGATCTAACATCAATTGCAACGATTCGATAGATGGCTCATTGGGATAGATGCAAATGAAAAAGAACCCCCCCTAGAAACGTATAGGAAGTTTTCTCCTCGTACGGCTCGAGAAAAAATGATTCAAAGTTTTGGCTATGAATAAAATTCTAATAAATAGCAAAGCAAAGGTAGGGATAAAATAAATTCGATTATGATTTAACTCATATTCATTTTTTTTCTTCCTTACTGAAAAATAAAAAATCATTTGGACTCATAACTCAAGTTCGATAATTCTCAAATAGCTCAAAGAAATATTTTTAAGCAATTTATTTGTTGATATTGAGCGGTCTTTAACCTCCCCTTTTTTGTCTCGTTAAAAATCTATTTGGATTCTTTAGTCGGATCCAGTTATTGAGACAATTGAAGTGGTCTTTCCTTGTTCTGGGATCCTTTATCTTTGTTTTAAATCATTGGGTTTAGACATTACTTCCGTGCTTCATAATCTTTTCAAAATGGTAGCAACATACCCCTTTTGTTATTTTTCTTTCTTTTCTATTAAAGAATCATACCGATCGATACACTGTGGATCGAAAGAGTTTTAGCAATTCCAGCAAATTTATGTTTTGAATTCAAAACTTGCTTGACTCAGATCCTTTCAATTTTTCTATCGAAGATATACTTACGAAGTTGTTCTAATTTATTGATTAGCATTAACCCTAGATCCTTGCCCCCAAGAAATGAATCAATACTTTCTACTCGAGCTACATCATGAACTATTTTTACAACCCAACAAAAAAAGAGGGTTCCAGTAGAATAGAAAAACGATGTCGAGCCAAGAGCACCTCCATTCCTAATATAAAATGGTGGATGTAAGAATCCACACCGGATCGTGTCCTTCAAGTCGCACGTTGCTTTCTACCACATCGTTTTAAACGAAGTTTAACCATAACATTCCTCTAATTTGGAACCAGTATGGAATTGATTCAAGTATAGAATCATGAATAGTCATTGGTTCAGTAGGTACAGAGATATAGTAATCTAGACCTTTTATCTTCTATACATATTCTATACATATAAGATAAATAGATCGAACACTGAAAATAAATTCATTTTTTTTTTAAGTGAGATAAATAAAAAGGGATAATGTAAGGGAAAAGGCGAGATTCTTATCATTTTGAGTCTAATTTTCTCAATCAAATGAACGAAGAGGGGGTTTTCATATCTATCAGATAGATCGCTATTGTTATGGCTATTCTAATTCTATGTTAAATTTGTTAATCTTAACATTTTAGAGGTGTCAATTCTTTTTCACAAAAATAGAAAGACTGTTGTCACTGAAATCGGATAACAGTACATACATAGAAGCTGGACCCTTCCTCGTTTTATATGTATTTTAGTATTTTTTTTAATTCAAACTCGTGTGTCGTGCTTTATGTTCCATCTTACATAGATCAAAAATAGATTCAGTTACATCTGAATGTTATTTGAACTCGATTTAGTTCCTTTTATGAAAACCTGAGATTAAGAAACGAATGAGTCAAAATAAGACAAAAAAGAAGACTCGTATTCTATCCAATATTAAACCTTTAAATTTAAATAAAGAACAAAACGTTGTTTAAAAAAGAAATCTTTATTCGGATAAGGATAAAGTGGATATGCTCTGGGACGGAAGGATTCGAACCTCCGAATAGCGGGACCAAAACCCGTTGCCTTACCACTTGGCGACGCCCCATTTAGATTTTTATTCGACACTACTAATAATAAAGAATAATATTGGTATTAAGTGTTCGTCAATTCCAGTTCAATTATTTATATATATCTATATATATCTAAAATATATAAAATCTTTATAAAATAGATTCTAGATTCGTGCTAGGATTTTAACACGTGTAGATATAGAATTCAACTCAATTTATTGATCATTACATATAATTCAATTAAGATATTGTATGAAAGTATGATTTCTTCTATTCTCCTTTGAGAATTGGAGGATTTTTGATTGGCCAGGTTCAACGAAAAAGAAGGATTGTTTGTGTACCTTACTTTCTTCATTTTTCCTTATATCAATAACTCAATCAAAATGAAATTATCTCCAATAACAAAATGTCTGTTATGCTTAATATCTTTAGTTTGATCTGTCTTAATTACGTCCTTTATCCGAGTAGTATTTTCTTCGCCAAATTGCCCGAAGCCTATGCTTTTTTGAATCCAATCGTAGATGTCATGCCAGTCATACCCCTGTTCTTTTTTCTTTTAGCCTTTGTTTGGCAAGCTGCTGTAAGTTTTCGATAAGATCTTTAATACTATCCTAGAAAATTCATGATTTATTCGAGAAAAAATTATAACAATTGATAAGATCAAATAAGTCGTACAGTATGAACCTTCGATTCAAAGAGTGAAATTCTTGGACATTGTATAGCCGCGATAAATCCGGCTCCCCTCATTTCCCCATTCTGATCCCCATTCTGAATTTTGTCTAGTGAAAGACTTTATAACCCCTATCCCTATAATAAGGTTAGGGTATAGTATAGGGTTAGGGCCCCCCTAATTATGGGTATGAAAGTCGTTTTCGGTAATCAAAGATTCTTATTACAAATTACAAATGAAGTTCTGAATATTCTTTTCCATTTCTAGAAAATACTTCATTTCTTGGTGTCAAAATAGGATATGTGATATAAAAAGGATCTATTCTCTTTTCTATTTTTTTTTTTCAAAAAATGCTCTTGGAGGTTGTGTAATGCTTACTCTCAAACTTTTCGTTTACACAGTGGTAATATTCTTTGTTTCTCTCTTCATCTTTGGATTCCTATCCAATGATCCGGGACGTAATCCTGGACGTGAAGAATAAAAAAAGTTTTTTCGTATTTCTTGCTTTTCAAATTTTCTGAATTATCTATTTCACGTGTGTAACTTTAACTAGAAAAAAAGAAAAAGGGGTTTGCTAAATTTTAAATTTAAAAGAAAAAAAAAATCTCAAGTCATCAACGGAAACGGAAAGAGAGGGATTCGAACCCTCGGTACGAATAACTCGTACAACGGATTAGCAATCCGCCGCTTTCGTCCACTCAGCCATCTCTCCCAATTGAAAAATATAATTAGTATCTTACATTACACATTAAGTACGAATCTTTCTTTCTCTTTCTTTATTATAGTTAAAGTTAATAATAATATAATTTCAAATTAATTTAATTATATAACAAATTAATTTAATTATATAATAAAGAATTATTTATATGCTCTAAAAATCCAATAGAAAGAAAGAAGACCTCCTTGCTTTGATTTTGTTAGAAGTGACTTTTGATTTCCATGGCCTGGCCTGGTCAATACCCAGCCGGGCCTTTTTTGTTTTTTGTTTCAACGAATTCTAGCTAAATTTATCTGATTTGAATTTGAAATAGTAAATATTAAAAAAAAGTAAGGACTATTTCCGTTCTTATTATATTATATATAATAATATAAAATGATACTATTATTTTATATTATTATATTATTTTTTCTTGCTTATTTATTGACTTACTTGAATACCCATTTTAAATAAAAAAATAAAACCTTACACAATCAATTTTTGTATTATGATTTCGTCGATTTTGGCGAACCGTATGATCAACACTTTCGAATCTAAAATAAAACCCCACTAAAAACATTACCAGTCTAATTTTTAGGATTCTTTTAGGATCCTTTCTTGATTACGCGGAATTCCACTGTTCGACAAAAAGACCATTTGTATATAATAATCACATTGTAGCGGGTATAGTTTAGTGGTAAAAGTGTGATTCGTTCTATTAACCCCCTTAATGGTTAAGGGGTCTTTCGGTTTGATTCATATTCCAACCAAAAACTTTATTTCTTAAAAGGATTTAATCCTTTACCTTTCAATAACACATTCAAGGAAAAATAAAAATTCTCGGGATTTCTATTTAAAGGTCACTTAGAAAGTGAAAACTTGGATTATGAAATTGCGAAACAAAATTTGTAAATTGGATCGATACTTCCAATTGAATGAGTATGAGTCCAGAATCCATGGATAAAGATAGAAAAGTCAATTTCTAATCGTAACTAAATCTTCAATTTTTGTTTTGATTTGTATGTAGCGAAGAAATTGAAGCAAAATAGCTAGTAAACGATGTCTTTAGTTTACTAGAGACATCGAATATTATTTTAGCTCGGTGGAAACAAAACCCTTTTCCTTAGGATAATTTCAAACAGAAATAGAGAACGAAGTAACTAGAAAGGTTGTTCGAATTACCTTCTTCTAGAGGGATCATCTAGAAAGCGAGTCATTTTGAATGTATTCAAGCAAAAAGCGAACATAGATGTTATGGATAGAATTTTTTTTTTAATTGGTTCAAATCTTCAATTTTCCATAAAGGAGCCGAATGAAACCAAAGTTTCATGTTCGGTTTTGAATTAGAGACGTTAAAAATGATGAATCAACGTCGACTATAACCCCTAGCCTTCCAAGCTAACGATGCGGGTTCGATTCCCGCTACCCGCTCTATATCTTCTATTATATAATATATTTATTCTATATATTATTATATATTCTTAGATATTTAATATTATTATATATTCTTAGATATTTACTCTAGTTAATAATAAATATTAACTAATTAATATTAATTATGTATAATAATTAATACATTATTCATTATTGAATATACAATATACAATTCAAAAACTTATATTACAGAAATTCTATTATTTTATTATATAATATATTATATAATAAAATATAATAA